AAAGATACCCTATTTGATTTAATTTAGGATTTAGATAGGATAGAATCCGTTATGTTCTGGGGTTTCCATATACTTATAATTGCTGTTATAATTGCAATTCAGAAGGTTTTTTTATTGAAAAGAATTAATACTGATTAGTACAGATTGATTATGTATCAATTAAGATTTAGTTAGGTATCCATTTGGTAATTTTTTGAATTATATTATATCATTAGAGAAACACAATTTGCAATTAAAATGCAAGAATCGTTCATGAATTTACAGTCAATAGTTAACGGTTCCCATTTCTCCTGAATTTTTTCTTTTGTGAAAGGAAAGCCTTTATTTTTATTTTAAAAATTTTAATTATTATTTGAAATTTTCATTTTATTATTTTTTTTTGAGTTTAGGAAAAAAATAAAGGCAAACAGGATTGCGGATACACATAAAAAAAAAAAGAGGACTATTCTCATATATATATTTTGTATCGTTTTGGCGGCATGGCCGAGCGGTAAGGCGGGGGACTGCAAATCCTTTTTCCCCAGTTCAAATCCGGGTGTCGCCTCATCAAAAAAAGAATTGAAATTCCCTCTTTAGTTTTACTTATATAACTTGCATTTTTTTTTCCAGCAGAAGCAAGTGAAAGAAAAGGACTCTTTTTATTTGCTTGATTCGAAGCATCCGCGTTAGGGATTTGGTTCTCTAAAATAAGATGCTATAAATCATTGCGTCTAGGCTTCAAGGAAAGATTCTAATAATGAAAAGGAATCATTATGTACTTATGAAAATAAAATCTCTGATTGTTCCCGCATTCAATTATTATATTATTCTATTCAATAGAATTATATAATAATTGAATAGATAATTTTGTTTTCGTTCTATAACTTTTTAGAAAGTTATATTAAGTAAAAAAGCGAATTCCTTCTTTTTGGTAAACTGTAGTCACGAATGGAATAGGCCGTCTCCCAAGCGACTCTATGAAACAATTTGGAGACGGTAAAGATTAGATCAAATGAGAAAGGAGTAGGTATGTGTGATCTAGCTTGATTCTCGACTTTTATACTTAAAAAAAAATGAAATGGAGGGCAACAAAAGAAAGACAAAGTTTTTCCATTAGACTCAAAATCATATAAGAACTCGTTTGTTAGTTGATTGTTTCATCAATGGTGGATGGTGTTGTGCCTTAATTTTTTTTTGACTCTGCACTAGTGATTTCACTATTATTAGTGAACAATAATGGAATAATTCTTTTATATTCATAGAGATAGGGGACATAATTCACATGGATATAGTAAGTCTCGCTTGGGCTGCTTTAATGGTAGTCTTTACATTTTCCCTTTCACTCGTAGTATGGGGAAGAAGTGGACTCTAGAAGTACTACTAATTGAGGAATCAACCTCAAACTGTATCAATTGTTTTATAGATTGTTCTGCCGAGCCTTTTTTTTTACTTTTATTTATTTTTTCCCTTTTTTACTGTTCAAAGAAAAAAAGTTTTGCTTAGTAATTTGAAAATGTATATATACTTTCGACCCAAAAGAACATAGACATATTGGTTGTCCAATAAGATGCTCCGCGTAATAAGATATTTCCTCGGGCTAGTCACTCACATATTGCATGCTTACCACTCGTTTTATTCATTTTTTGAGTTATGCTTTTTTTGGCTTTATGGAACTCATTTCATATCATGCTTTAAATGTTAAAGATGGGGTTTGCTAATGATTTTTGAAATCCGAAGAGAAGAACTTTCCACGGAACCGAACCCCTCTATCATTTTTTAATTGTTCAATCAATTACTTCTTTAGAATGGTAAAAAAATCTTATTTTATTACTATATGCCCATAACATTTTTTTTTTCCGTCATTGATTTGATTCTTCCGATGGATATCAGGATTCATATTGAAAAGAATCAGAAATCTATGAATTAGAATCATAAGAGTAAGAGGTGCCTTTCGAGATTGATTAGAATCAAGATAAACATAAATGAAATAAATAGATGAAGCAAAGAAATAGAATTGGGATACTATGTACAGTAACATTAGATATATGGAATTAATCTATATGAATATGAAGATATATATTGTAGGTTGATCTATATTGAATCTGTATATGTATCTTTATACAGTAGAACTTTACACACTCCAATAACTATAATAGCTAGTATGGTAGAAGGATTCATAGATATCTTTCTACCATACTATCGGATCTCATAGAATACTGATAATTCTAGTACACTCATTTCATTTAAGACGCTAAATTTGAATCCTTTTGATTTTCTTTTTATTCTCTTCAGTGATTGATAAGAACTAAAAAGTAAAGTTTAATTCAAATTAATCACTTTGACTGATTGTTTTTACGTATATTATAAGTAAAAAAGCAGTAGGAACTAGAATGAACAGTGTAGTAGCAATAAATGCGAGAATATTTACTTCCATAATTTCATCGTTTCATTTTTTTTTATTCGCAATAACTCAGGATTTAATCCCATAGAAATGATAAATCTTTGGCTTGTAAATTCAATAGTATGAATTACATCGCGATGATATCGAATCGTATTAGAATATTATGAATAACAATATCTGAACTATCAAATCAATTCATCGTCGAGAATTGAATAGTATAACATAGGAAGATTTTTTATCCATACCAAATTCTAAATTTTATTACTGATCCAATCAAAAATTTGTTTCTTTTCGTATTTTATTTATCATTTTTTTTTTAGTTTAAGTTAAAAAAAAAAAAAAATTCCTTCGCTAAAAGAGATGGAATCCTTGTTTGATCTTATTAATATCCTCTTTACTCGAATTAGGAATGGGACATATATATCAAATGTCCAGTGTGAAATTTGAATGAGATAGATTCTTTCAAATTCAAATTCCTAATTTGAATTAATAATTGAGATTACACAAAATCGGAAAGATATTTTAATATGAAAAATTCTATCAAAGTAACTATGTGAAATTTATTTTGTATCATACAAATGGAATTTTTGTATGTGCTCCCGGGAAACATATAGTACTCCCTTCCATTACACAATCGGAAGTAATTCAAAAAGCCAGGCCCATTCTGGTATCTATTGTTTGAATCCTGAATATGATTCTACCAATAATTGTACTAATCTAGATATGACTTTCTCCCATGAATAAGTACTTATTGAAGAACTGAAAATTTCCAGATTTGTTTGGTTTGATAATAATAATAAATGTGAAAAAAGAAAATATAAAAAATATAAAACAAGAAAGATCCGAAAATTCTGTTATGTTATTTGTTCTCTCTTTTACAATTACAATAAAGTAAGAGATGAATTGATATATCTATTTTGATTGGATTTGGATCCGTGTCGGGACTGACGGGGCTCGAACCCGCAGCTTCCGCCTTGACAGGGCGGTGCTCTGACCAATTGAACTACAATCCCAGGGAAAAAAAAAAATGTACAACATATATATGTTTATGATTTCATTGCCTTCAAACGTGGATCTATGTAGATTTTAGATTCTATGTAGATGAAAATCTACATATTGTAACAGAGACGGGAGTAATGTATTGATATACACACGGACATGCACTTTAATGAGAGGAGCATAGATTATTAGTCATTTTTATTTATTGTAAAATTGATTGCTAATCAAATCAATCTTTCAAAGAATAACGAAAAAAAAAAAACAGAGCAAATAAATAGCAGTAGAAAGATATCAAAAAATCGGACTTTTTTTTATTCTTCCGTATCAAACATTTATGGAGAAGAAAAAAAGGGTTATAACCTTTCATGGTGGATCGGCGAATTACTGGGCCGAGCTGGATTTGAACCAGCGTAGACATATTGCCAACGAATTTACAGTCCGTCCCCATTAACCGCTCGGGCATCGACCCAAGAAGAATCCATTCTAGGCTTCTTTTTTTGATAATTCATGATCAACTTTCTTTCGTAGTACCCTACCCCCAGGGGAAGTCGAATCCCCGCTGCCTCCTTGAAAGAGAGATGTCCTGAACCACTAGACGATGGGGGCATACTTCCCCAACTGCCATCATACTATGATCATAGTATGAATAGTTTTTTGAAATTGTCAATATAAAAAAAATGGAATAATGTGAATCAATTCAAAGGATTTTTATGTCTTTCATGATTCCATAGAATTTTATAATTTGTCATTTATATTTATTTTATGAATGGTTTATTCTAATCACCATTTTATAAAAAATTTTATTTTTATCAAAATTATTTGATCTTTTATTTCAAATTTCAATTGTTATTTATTAGTTAATTTATATATAGAATTGGATATAGATTATATATATAATCTATATTCCTAAATTTTTTTTATAAAAAAAATATTATAATTAATGAATCTATAGATTCATTAATTATAGTTATTTTATATCTTATAGTTCAAATAATTAGAGTGATATATAAATATTAGAATATTTTTTAATAGAGTGATATTAATTATATATCAATTATATATATTACTATGAATTAATATAAAATTCGAGAATAAAAAATGAAAATAGTAATTAGAAGTAAATTCTTAAAAAAAAAAAAAACATTCAAAATTCTAAATATTCTAAAACTAATAAGTGATTGGTCTGCTATATGTCATAAAAGGTGATTAAACTCCATTTCTCAGACTTTCAGTCAGTCATTGAATCATTATTATAAGGTTATAGGTAGGTATATTTCTATTTCATACTAAGACAATAAATTCAGGAAATTTCAAAAAGAGCAATTTTGAAATATGAGAAGAGGGATAGGTATCCATAAATTCTTGCAAAATTGTTTTTATCGACAAGTTGCTTTATCAATGAAATATCTTGGATCTATGTTGAATTGGTTGGTGTGTACATGTATCAATCAAATGAATTTCATTATGCTAGGGCTCAATTCAATTAGGATTGGTCTTTTGAAACAATTCATTGCATTGATCAAATACAATATCAATAAACCATTTTACCTAGACTCACTAGCCCATTCCCATACTACTTACTAGGTAAATCAAATTGATCGTTCCAGAACGAGCCACTATG